CAGCCTAATGAGGAGTAATACTATAAAAAGAAAAAATAAAGAACTCTATTTCAGAACTATGAGACAGAATATTCTGTTTTCTTATTTACTCTTTCTTTATTTTTGGATTTTATTTCTATTTTTCTATTTAAAGTAGATCGATTTAGATAACGTATCTATAAGCAAAGTAATATACTTCAAACAAAGTAGGAATTCGCAAGATGGAGAAAATCATTGCAGTTATTATAGGGAAGTCTAGGGACTTAGAGCATATCCTATTTGAAGGAGGATGGAATTCAAATAGGGTAAGGGATCCTTCCTTCTATTGATTTGATAGAAATTCGTTTTTCTTTTCCTGTCTCTATGATTTTCGAAGAATGAGCCTGTGGTAATGCTTTTATCTCTATTCTATGGCGCAAGCGACCGTCCAGTCTATAAACAAGTACTAATGAGAAAATGAAAACTATACTAAAGGAAACATAGGATCTCTATCCTAAAATCTAAAAATAGGACATATTAGGGCTATACGGATTCGAACCGTAGACCTTCTCGGTAAAACAGATCAAACGGATTATTATCGAAATGATTCGAACTGTTTCAAAGACTCAACATGCATTTTTTTGCATTGGGCTCTTTCATCAACTGATGTAAAGATCAGTTAGTCCACCATAGTTTTTCTTTACGGAAAGATAATGAGATGGCTCCCTGTGCTCTGATTGATTATTTGTATTATGATCTATCTAGGAGCAATACCAAAGTGTTTCAAAGGAGGATTACCTTGACTTAGGTCTGCCTCCGGCCTAAATTAAATCAACCTAAGTGAAATAGAGTCTCTATCGTTCCGCTGCAAGAGTTGACTATGAGACTTCATACACCTTAAAGTTCATAGAACGAAAAGAAGTTTTTTGGAGGCCCTTATCCTCATTACGCCTAGCATTTAGTGGGCTGGATATTTACCTTATCAACTAGCAAATCAATAAGGGTTCTATTTGATTAGGCACCTGAATTGGCACCTGAATCGGACTGAACCGACTGTTTGTCAGGCTACTGTTCTCCTATTCTCTCGAATCCATGAAGTAAGACATTGATTTTGCAATAAGATCAATTATGTTCATTGCATAATAAGCTCCCTTGAAAAGCATTGGCGCACGTGTAAGCGAGTTGCTCTACCGAACTGAGCTATAGCCCTTGTCAGAGATATCTTAACATATAGATAATTTCTTGTCAAGATGAATATTCTCTAATGCCAGAGGATATCCCTTTGATCTGCTTACTATATAACATAGTAATAACGGAGCAGTATTGCTTATAAAAAGGATTCGATCTATAATCGATCGAAGTAATGGGTCTTCCTTTGTGGTGATAAATTGCCTACTTAACTCAGTGGTTAGAGTATTGCTTTCATACGGCGGGAGTCATTGGTTCAAATCCAATAGTAGGTAGGTAGGTAGAAAAATTACTAGATAGCATTGGACTTACTTCGCTTCGCTATCTAATAACTTTTTCTACTCCTCTTCCCTTTTTCTTTGTATCAACTAAACCTTTGGATTGTCTTCAATTGGATGGGGGAATCCAATTGATAGCCTCGACTCGTATCCTAGCTCGTCTGAGAGCTAGCTTCGCTTCAACCAATTCTTTCGTACCCTCAGCTCTACTCAAGTTAGCTTCGGCTATTTCAAGTGCCTGTTGAGCTTCTTCCGGATCAATGTCACTACCCAGTTCCGCATCATTTCCTAAAATGATGATCTCATTATTAACTATTCTCGCAAAACCGCTCCACAGAACCGCCGTTAACCATTGGTCGTTGAGGAGGCGTATTCTCAAAGGACCCATATCTACAGCTGTGTTAATGGGGGCGTGGTTTGGTAATACGCCAATTTGGCCACTATTAGTAGATAAAATGATTTCTTTCACTTCACAATCCCAAATAATTCGCTTAGGAGTTAGTACATAAAGATTTAATTTCATTTCTTCAATTTGTTCTCCTCTTCTAAGTTTATAGCTTTCGTGCTAGCTTCATCGATGTTACCCACCAAATAAAAAGCCTGTTCGGGTAGGCCGTCTAATTCTCCGGAAAGGATTAGTTGAAATCCCCTAATTGTTTCTGCAAGACCAACATACTTTCCTGCAGAACCGGTAAAAACTTCTGCCACAAAGAACGGTTGTGATAAGAAACGTTCAATTTTTCGTGCTCTTGCTACAGTTAAACGATCCTCCTCCGATAATTCATCCAACCCAAGAATTGCGATAATGTCCTGAAGTTCTTTGTAACGTTGTAAAGTTTGCTTAACTCTTTGCGCAGTTTCATAATGTTCGTTGCCAACGATCCGAGGCTGTAACATAGTTGAGGTTGAATCTAAAGGATCTACTGCTGGATAAATACCCTTGGAAGCTAATCCTCTGGAAAGTACGGTAGTAGCATCCAAATGTGCAAATGTTGTGGCAGGAGCAGGGTCGGTCAAATCGTCCGCAGGTACATAAACCGCTTGGATCGAAGTTATAGATCCCTTTTTGGTAGAAGTAATTCTTTCTTGCAAAGAACCCATTTCTGTACTAAGAGTAGGTTGATAACCCACTGCGGAGGGCATTCTCCCTAATAAAGCGGATACCTCCGATCCTGCTTGAACAAAACGAAAGATATTATCGATGAATAGAAGCACGTCTTGCTTATTAACATCTCGGAAATATTCTGCCATAGTTAGGGCAGTTAAACCAACTCTCATACGAGCTCCCGGCGGTTCATTCATTTGGCCATAGACTAGAGCTACCTTTGATTCCTCAATATTTTTTTCATTAATTACTCCGGATTCCTTCATTTCCATATAAAGATCATTTCCTTCACGAGTCCGTTCCCCTACTCCGCCAAATACGGATACGCCTCCATGAGCTTTAGCAATGTTGTTGATTAATTCCATGATGAGTACTGTTTTCCCTACTCCAGCCCCCCCAAATAGTCCGATTTTTCCCCCACGTCGATAAGGAGCTAAAAGATCGACCACCTTAATACCTGTTTCAAAGATGGATAATTTCGTATCTAACTCGATAAAGGCAGGCGCAGATCTATGAATAGGGAATGTTGCACTAGTATCTACAGGACCCAAATTGTCAATAGGTTCCCCAAGAACGTTGAAAATTCGTCCGAGAGTAGCTCCACCGACTGGAACACTGAGAGGAGCTCCCGTGTCAATCACTTCCATTCCTCTCATCAACCCGTCTGTAGCACTCATAGCTACAGCTCTAACTCGATTATTTCCCAATAATTGTTGTACCTCACAAGTCACATTAATTTGCTTACCGGCAGTGTCTCTACTCTTGACTACCAAAGCGTTATAAATATAAGGTAACTTGCCTGGGGGAAAAGTGATATCCAGCACGGGCCCAATAATTTGATCGATACGCCCTGTGCTTTTTTCCTCAATTGTGGAAACCCCGGGACGAGAAGTAGTAGGATTGGTTCTCATAATTATCACATAATTTTCAAAAAAAAAGGAATTTGTCGAAATTTTGCTTTTTTTCTTGTTGAATAATGCCAAATCAAATCCAAAAAAAGAGCCAAAAATCCGAAAGTCAAAAGGAAATGAATTAGTTAATTCAATAAGAGAGAAAAGGAGACCAGGACTTGATTTCGTTGCCCAAGCGAATCCCATTCAATCATTTACTCATGGAATGAGTCCGTTGGAAAGTTCAATCAATCTTTTTTTCATATACATTTCGCCTTTTGTGGAGGATCTGTCCCTACTCTACTTTCCTATCTAGGACTTCGATATACAAAATATATACTACTGTGAAGCATAGATTGCTGTCAACAGAGAATTTTCTTAGTATTTAGGTATTTACATTCAAAATAAGAAAGGGGCCTATTAAGAACTTGTAAAATAAGGATTAGGGATTGATTTGGGTTGCGCTATATCTATCAAAGAGTATACAATAATGATGGATTTGGTGAATCAAATCCATGGTTTAATAATGAACCATGTTAACTTACCATAACAACAACTCAATTCCTATCGAATTCCTATAGTAGAATTCCTATAGGATAGAACATACACAGGGTGTACGCATTATATATGAATGAAACATATTCATTAACTTAAGCATGCCCTCCATTTTCTTTAATGAGTTGATATTAATTGAATATCCTTTTTGTTTTAAAAGATTTTTGCAAAGGTTTCATTTACGCCTAATCCATATCGAGTAGACCCTGTCGTTGTGAGAATTCTTAATTCATGAGTTGTAGGGAGGGACTTATGTCACCACAAACAGAAACTAAAGCAAGTGTTGGATTTAAAGCTGGTGTTAAGGATTATAAATTGACTTACTACACCCCGGAGTATGAAACCAAGGATACTGATATCTTGGCAGCATTCCGAGTAACTCCTCAGCCGGGGGTTCCGCCCGAAGAAGCAGGGGCTGCAGTAGCTGCCGAATCTTCTACTGGTACATGGACAACTGTTTGGACTGATGGACTTACCAGTCTTGATCGTTACAAAGGACGATGCTATCACATCGAGCCCGTTGTTGGGGAGGAAAATCAATATATCGCTTATGTAGCTTATCCATTAGACCTATTTGAAGAGGGTTCTGTTACTAACATGTTTACTTCCATTGTGGGTAACGTATTTGGTTTCAAAGCCCTACGCGCTCTACGTCTGGAGGATCTGCGAATTCCCACTACTTATTCAAAAACTTTCCTAGGTCCGCCTCATGGTATCCAAGTTGAAAGGGATAAGTTAAACAAGTACGGCCGTCCTTTTTTGGGATGTACTATTAAACCAAAATTGGGATTATCCGCAAAAAATTATGGTAGAGCGTGTTATGAGTGTCTACGCGGTGGACTTGATTTTACCAAAGATGATGAAAACGTAAACTCACAACCATTTATGCGCTGGAGGGACCGTTTTGTCTTTTGTGCCGAAGCTCTTTATAAAGCACAGGCCGAAACCGGTGAAATCAAGGGGCATTACTTGAATGCGACTGCAGGTACATGCGAAGAAATGATTAAGAGAGCTGTATTTGCGAGGGAATTAGGGGCTCCTATTGTAATGCATGACTACTTAACTGGGGGATTCACTGCAAATACTAGTTTGGCTCATTATTGCCGCGACAATGGCCTACTTCTTCACATTCACCGGGCAATGCATGCAGTTATTGATAGACAGAAAAATCATGGTATGCATTTTCGTGTATTAGCTAAAGCATTGCGTATGTCTGGGGGAGATCATATCCACGCCGGTACAGTAGTAGGTAAGTTAGAAGGGGAACGCGAAATGACTTTAGGTTTTGTTGATTTATTGCGCGATGATTTTATTGAAAAAGATCGTGCTCGCGGTATCTTTTTCACTCAGGACTGGGTATCCATGCCAGGTGTTATACCGGTGGCTTCAGGGGGTATTCATGTTTGGCATATGCCAGCTCTGACCGAAATCTTTGGAGATGATTCTGTATTACAATTTGGTGGAGGAACTTTAGGACATCCTTGGGGAAATGCACCTGGTGCAGCAGCTAATCGGGTGGCTTTAGAAGCTTGTGTACAAGCTCGTAATGAAGGACGCGATCTTGCTCGTGAAGGTAATGAAATTATCCGAGCAGCTTGCAAATGGAGTCCTGAACTAGCCGCAGCTTGTGAAGTATGGAAGGCGATCAAATTCGAGTTCGAGCCGGTAGATAAACTAGATAAGTAGATAAAACTAGATATAAAGAAGGTCTAAGTAAAAAAGAAGCGAAATAGAAAGAGAAAAAATCAGTTACAAAATGCAGTAATTCTTCTTTATTCTTCTAATTGATTGCAATTAAACTCGGCTCAATCTTTTTTTTTTAAGATTGAGCCGAATAAAAATGGATCTTGATACGATCATGAGACTTGACAAATAGAGATTCCTCTATTCTATATATTTAGAATATATAAAGGTATAATACAATAAATAAATACTATATTTGTATTTATTTATTGTATTGGGAAAGAATCAATGAAAAAAGATTAGGAATCGAAATGCTACTATACGCGTCCGGAGGAGTATTCGGAATAATATTCTTCTATAATCCATTCTTGCGTCTTGCGCGGGGTCTTACTAATAGGACTTCGCTGCACGGGACGGGTCTTCATCGAAAAGCTAACTCCACCCGGCATTTTCATACCCTTTGGGTGGTATATCGCCTTAAAAAGTCTAAGGGGGTAGTATGAGATCTGTAGTAAGTAAGAGAATTTGCCCTTTGATTTTGATTGAGTATGCTATTTTTCCGCCTTTACCGCGCATTATTGTATGAGCTTCTAGAGAATAGAGGACCGCGTATGCAGGAAGGAAATTACAGCTTAATAAAAAAGTCTAAAAAAGCTTCAACTTTATGGCACTATCAATCAACTAAAAAGCCCTATGTATGAATCCTTACAACCGGTGGGATAGGATAAGAGCGAGTTTCGGTATACTGGGGCTGGGGGATATCCTTATTTCAAAACCTGACGCGCATCTTGCGTTTGTAGGGGTCCGAGAGTGGTTGAAGAAGTATTGCATGTGGAAGTAGGTAGACGAAACTTATTTAGGATTCGAAATGGGCGCATTCGACTAAAAGTCGTACTGAGACCTTTTTTAAAGGGTATTCTGAAAGAGGTATTTCATTTTCACAATCGCTTTCTTTTGAATCCAATTTCAAGTTCGATTAGAAGGATAGAAAGGCCGTGAGGACGGGAAAAGAAAAATCAAATCTTTTGAATTTTTAATTAGTTCTCTTTTTTTGCAATTTTCTTATTATCCATTCCATTCATTTTTTTTTATAGAATACTTTAGTATTCTATAAAAAATCTTTATTTTGCAAACTAAAAAATACAATAGTCAATATTCCTTATAATAGATATACTTAATTATATTATAAGAATCTTAAGATATTTTTCGAATAGATAGAAATAGTAAATTTGAATTGAGACACCTATTCTATGACGGATTTTAACTTACCTTCTATTTTCGTGCCTTTAGTAGGCTTAGTATTTCCGGCAATTGCAATGGCTTCTTTATTTCTTTATGTGCAGAAAAATAAGATTGTCTAGAACCGACGGGGGCGAATTTTCTCAATGTATTTCCACGCAGGATCATAATACAGATATTTTTTAGTGTAAGTAATATGGTAGGGTATGTGGTTCTTTCTACACACAAACGAAAAACGGCTATGGATATGGATGCGGATATAGGCTACGAGCATAAATGCATGCATATGCGGAGCCGGGTATAGCGAGTTTTATTTTAAGTGGATCAACGAATATTTTTTGAATAGAAAGTCAATGTATCTAACCAATTATTTCACAGGAGTACTCGTTGCTGAAGGCGATTTCAGAATCAAAAAAAGTAAAGTCAAAATCATTTAGCTTATTCTCTCAATTTCAATCGACCGCTGCTGGATTTAGTATATCTAATATGAATTGGCGATCAGAACACATATGGATAGAACTTCTAAAAGGTTCTCGAAAAAGAGGTAATTTTTTCTGGGCCTGTATTCTTTTTCTAGGTTCACTAGGATTCTTATCGGTTGGGGCTTCCAGTTATCTTGGTAAGAATATGATATCTGTACTTCCATCTCAACAAATTCTTTTTTTTCCACAGGGGGTCGTGATGTCTTTCTACGGAATCGCGGGCCTATTCATTAGCTCCTACTTGTGGTGCACTATTTTGTGGAATGTAGGCAGTGGTTATGACCGATTCGATAGAAAAGAGGGAATAGTGTGCATTTTTCGTTGGGGATTCCCTGGAATAAAACGTCGCGTCTTCCTTCGATTCCTTATGCGGGATATCCAATCAATTAGAATTCAGGTTAAAGAGGGTCTTTATCCTCGTCGTATCCTTTATATGGAAATCCGGGGCCAGGGGGTCATTCCCTTGACTCGTACTGATGAGAAGTTTTTTACTCCACGAGAAATAGAACAAAAAGCTGCCGAATTGGCCTATTTCTTGCGTGTACCAATTGAAGTATTTTGAGTACCGATTGCATTTTTTTGAAATGAATTGAATGAGGACGAATTGGAAGAAGATTTTCTCAACACGGGGAGGAGGTCCCTTCGAAATTGGATTCGTTATTGTAAGGGAATTTTCGAGTATTTATCTAAAGGAAGGAACAAACGAGGATAAGAGAAAATTGCTTCTAATTTGTTTTGTCCAAGTGATGGCATAATATTCTTCCATTTTCATCCGAAAGCGCTTTTTTTTATTCTATTTCTCTATTCCACTCCATCTAGATCTAAGAAAGAACCCAATGCAATGAAATTCCACTAGTATACAAAAAAGAGAAATATATACAAGGTCTCAAACCTTGTTATAGAATTTTTGCTTCAAAGAAAAAGAAATATCATATAGAGTCAGCGAATGAAATAGAGTCAGCGAATGGAGCGGATTCATTAACAACTCAATTTACAGATCAAAAATGAAAAAAAAGAAAGCATTGCCTTCTTTCCTATATCTTGTATTTATCGTACTTTTGCCCTGGGGGGTCTCTTTCTCTTTTAACAAATGTCTGGAACTTTGGATTAAGAATTGGTGGAATACCAGGCAATCCGAAACTCTCTTAACTGATATTCAAGAGAAAAAGGTTCTAGAAAGATTCATAGAATTAGAAGAACTTTTTCTCTTGGACGAAATGATAAAAGAGAAACCGAAGACACATGTACAAAAACCTCCTATAGGAATACACAAGGAAATAATACAATTGGCCAAAATAGATAATGAGGATCATCTCCATATCATTTTGCATTTCTCGACAAATATAATCTGTTTGGCTATTCTAAGTGGTTCTTTTTTTCTGGGTAAAGAGGAACTTGTCATTTTGAATTCTTGGGTTCAGGAATTCTTCTATAACTTAAATGACTCAATAAAAGCTTTTAGTATTCTTTTAGTTACTGATTTTTTTGTTGGATTTCACTCCACCCGCGGTTGGGAACTACTAATTCGTTGGGTCTACAATGATCTTGGATGGGCTCCTAACGAGCTAATTTTCACTATTTTTGTTTGTAGTTTTCCAGTGATTCTAGATACATGTTTGAAATTTTGGGTCTTTTTTTATTTAAACCGTCTATCTCCTTCGCTTGTAGTCATTTATCATTCAATTAGTGAAGCATAAACTCATTTGATCTCCTGATATTAATCAAATTAGCATCTTTCTTCTTTTAGAAAGAAAGCCCTTTTCCTTTTTAGCAAAATTCTTTCTATTTCTACCTGCTCAAGGTATTCATCATTCCAGTACAACTGTTGCAGTAGAATGACAACAGACTCGTGTATAGGGAACTAGATTAGCTTAGCTACCTATCTAATTTATTGTAGAAATTCTGGGATCTGCGATTGGACATGGAAAATAGAAATACTTTTTCTTGGGTAAAGGAACAGATGATTCGATCTATTTCTGTATCGATCATGATATATGTAATAACTCGGACATCTATTTCAAATGCATATCCCATTTTTGCGCAGCAGGGTTATGAAAACCCACGAGAAGCAACCGGACGAATTGTATGTGCCAATTGCCATTTAGCTAATAAGCCCGTGGATATTGAAGTTCCCCAAGCTGTGCTTCCCGATACTGTATTTGAAGCAGTTCTTCGAATTCCTTATGATATGCAACTGAAACAAGTTCTTGCTAATGGGAAAAAGGGAGGGTTAAATGTGGGTGCTGTTCTTATTTTGCCCGAGGGATTCGAATTAGCGCCGCCCGACCGTATTTCTCCTGAGTTGAAAGAAAAGATAGGAAATCTCTCTTTTCAGAGTTATCGTCCCGATAAAAAAAATATTCTTGTGATAGGCCCTGTTCCCGGTCAGAAATATAGTGAAATCGTCTTTCCCATTCTTTCCCCCGATCCTGCTACGAAGAAAGACGTTCATTTCTTAAAATATCCCATATATGTAGGGGGAAACCGAGGAAGGGGACAGATCTATCCTGATGGTAGTAAGAGTAACAATACGGTCTATAATGCTACGTCAACAGGTATAGTAAGAAAAATACTACGTAAAGAAAAAGGGGGATATGAAATATCCATAGTCGATACATCGGA